TCCCTGTCGTTCTCACTAAAGCCCATATCCGTGTGGATATTAATATTAATATATCACCTTTTTCTCTGTTACAATACGAAAATTTCTGTTACAATACGACAATTCTAAATGGAAATAGTTTAAATTAAAAAAAAAAATTATTAAAAATATATGTGTGTGTGCTATATGCCTTATTTCTCTGGGATTGTAGTTCAATCGGTCAGAGCACCGCCCTGTCAAGGCGGAAGCTGCGGGTTCGAGCCCCGTCAGTCCCGACCTAGTATCCGATGAATCCACTGATTCATCTCTTTATTTTCTTTCAAGGGGCGGGGTGAGGAGTGGGATCTAATTCCCAGAGGGTCCTTATTTGTTTCTTTATTTTTCGTTTCTAATTTCTTATTGAGAAAATACAATAATGGCAATTTCAATTACTTCAATCAATTAGTACCGATCGGTGGGGGATAGACATATGTGGATTGCTACAATGGTTGGTAGCACCATATTTAGGATTCCAAGAGATAGTGTACTTTACTTGACTTGTCCGGTTTTTGATTGCTCCTGATCTGTGGAAGGGAATCCAATACCCGTATCACCAGAGCACATACAGAAATTTGGATTCTTTTATTGTACGATACAAACAAAATTAACTTAATTTTAACATAGTTACCTTGAAAAAATTTCAGATTAAAGCTATCCCCCTTCTAGCTACGATTTTTTATAATCTAAATTACTAATTGGAAACAATCTAAATCTATTTATCAAACTGTACACTTCATTTTTTGTGTCCCAGTACCAATCGAAGGAAAGAAAGGAGCATTTTCATTTTAATAAAAGAAAGATCAAACAAAGAAAAGATCCACCCCTCCTCTCTTAGTGAGGGAATGAATAATCTTTTTTTATTCCCATTGAAAGGGAAGGGCCTATCGAAGAAAGAATAAAAAAAAAAAAATAGTGAATTAATTTATCAATTAGATCTTTTCTTCTTCCTTTTTCCATTTCACTTCTACTATTTTGGTTTGTTTGTGACCAATGGAAGTGGAAGGTGGGTCAGATGCTACCTCATTATATGATATGATTCTATTAAAGAAGACGGTAGGTTATAGAAAATAACGAATGGATAAAGAATGCTAAATTCAAGGGGATTCTTGATTGGAGCAGGAATTCCATTTTTTATTACGTTTTTATTCCGTATGAATAAAAGATCTTCCTATGTTATACTATTCCATTCTCGACGATGAATAGATTTGATAGCTCAGATATTGTTATTCATGATATTGATCCGATTCAATATCAGCGGGATGTATTCCTCCCGTTGAATTTACACGAGAAAGATTTAGAATCTCTATGGGATTAGATCCCGAGTTATTATGAAGTAAAAAAACGATGAAATTATGGAAGTCAATATTCTCGCATTTATTGCTACTGCACTGTTCATTCTAGTTCCTACTGCTTTTTTACTTATTATTTACGTAAAAACAGTCAGTCAAAATGATTAATTTGATTGAATAAAGCTTTAAGCTTTACTTCTGAGTTCTTATCAATAATGGAAGAAATGTAAAGGGGTTCAAATTCCACGTCTTAAATGAAATGAGCGGATTAAAATCAGCAGTATATGAGATCTGATAGTATGGTAGAAAGAAATATAGGAACCTTTCTACCACACTATTTATTAGTGTATAATTCTACCACACTATCGATTATTATATAAAATTAGAAAGTTTGACAAAGATATATAAGGCTTAATTAATATGGATCACTCTGTACTATGTATATTGATATATACGTAGATACTAAATGACATATTGCAATATACATATAAATAGTACCCCAATTAGAGTTCTTTGCTACATGCATGCTACATCCATTTGATTTGTACCGATTTTGATGAATATGATATAATCGACTGCCCACTTTGACTACTTATGTCTTACGGTTCTAAATTTCTAGTTTATTATTATTTTATTTATTTCTCCAATATGGATCCTGGGATCCGACGAAATAATCAAATCAATGGAAGAAGATATGGTACGGGCATAGACATAGAATAGATTATAGAAAATAAACCCAGTCGTCATCTTTTTTTAGCATTCCGAAAAGGAGTAATTGATTTAGCTACTTTCAGGTGATTCAAGGAATTCCATGGGAAATTCTTTATATTTGTAAAAAGAGTAGTCCATACCACCTATTTCTATCGCGTGAACCATGATAATTAAGTGAGTCGATACAACATAAAGAATATTTCTAGGAATCTAAAACAAAGGTAAATGCGCAATATGTGAATCGCCCAACGCACGCACGATCTTATTATTTATGCGTAGTACTTCGTTGGACAAACATTATATCGATGTTTTCCTCGGTATAAAGTACGTATCTACATAATAAATAACAGATAGACTTCCTCTTTGAACAGTAAAGCGAGAAACAAATAAAAAAGAGGTTGGTTGCTCCTCATTGTAATATCCATATAGAATTCTGTGAAAAGCTAGTTGCATCGAAATAGAATATTTAGGATGAATTCGGTTGGAAAAAATTTCATATCATGTGTATTCCTTTTACTTTCAAAATACGAACATGGGAATCGTTGAAATATTTTTTTATTTAATTTAAAGGTTATTCCTCATCTATTACATTACCTTAACCGGATTCCCTTATAATTTTGAAATGAAGATATTTTTCTTTAAAAACGCTTTGCAGAACAATCTATGAAACTTAAATTATTGATACAGTTTTATTACTCAACTCAAGTAAATTAGTAATGACCCTAGAGTCCACTTCTTCCCCATACTACGAGTGAAAGGGAAAATGTAAAGACTACCATTAAAGCAGCCCAAGCAAGACTTACTATATCCATGTGAATTATGTCTCCTATCTCTATGAATATGAAGAAACTCTTCCATTATTGATCACTAATACTAATGTAATCAATGGCACAGAGTCAAAAAGGGATTCTGAACGAAGGCTATTGATGAACCAATCCAATAACTCCACCTATAACAAGTTCATATATGATTTCTGGTAGAATTTGGAAGCATTAAGTACAAGCAAGATACACAGTTACTTTCTTGTAATTATCGAGGGAATGCTATTAATGGAAAATGGAGGAATAGTAAGACCTATTGTTTTGTTTCTTTTGTTACCCTTCATAATAAAAAAGCATAACAATATACAATCAAGATAGATCACTATCTATCCCATATCTCTATCTACTGTTTGATCTAATCCTTATGGCCTCCCGAGTATTTCACAAAGACACTCGGGAGACTTTCTATTACATTCTTGCTTGGATGTTACCGAATAAAGAAGTTTTTTTTTCAACTTTTATTCTTTATTTTTATTCTATAAAATCTATAAAAGAAAAGAAGCCAATTATTCATCCAATCCTGAATGTCTGAGCACTCATAAATTCTCGTGAGTCTGTATACAAAGCATCTTCCACCCCTTACCACAACTACCAATTCCCCACTCAACTATATAATTTCGGCCATTAGACATTATGGAAGTCTTGATAGCCTAGCCCTTCCTATACTAAAATCCTCCCTGGAATCCCAGGCGCAAAGATTGACAGTCTTTTAACCTCCAACTTCTTAAAATCAAGCGAGTATTGGAAGTTCGAGTCCTTTTCCTCTGCTTATGCTAGGATTCGGCTATTTATATAAGCATAAGCAAGCAAAGGGGTTTCGAGTTTTTTTATTGATCAGGCGACACCCGGATTTGAACTGGGGAAAAAGGATTTGCAGTCCCCCGCCTTACCACTCGGCCATGCCGCCAAAATTATAAAAATAACTGGAAATATTCCTTTTTTGGTAGGTTATTACTTAAACCCCTTTCCTTTTTTTATTGTATTTGCATCTTGAATCCCATTTTCCTTATTTCTTTCCCAATAAACCTAAACGAAAAAAAATCCTTCCTTTTTTGATTGGAGCCGGATCCTTCTATTAATTGTATAGTATATCAAAACACACACCGCCTAAAACTAAAACCCTCCCGTTTTCTATTGAAAGAAAAAATTTTTGAGTCACACAATACAATAAAAAATTCAGCACAAATAAAACGGGACCCATTAACTTATTGGCTGTTAATTCATGAAAAGTTCTTGGATCCTCATTTTTGTTTCCTTAATGGCATAAGAAAATGCAATTGATACACAACTAATCAGTATCAATAAAAAAAAATGAATCCTTTTCAATTTCAAGTATAACAACAATTATGTGTATATGTAAACCCCCGAACAGAAATCGTTACACAGATCTACCAAATCCGGGATCTTATTTATATATGATATTCCCCCAGGGAATTAAGTTAATTAGCGCGCTTCAATTTTCAATTGAATATTATTGAATAGCAAATAGAAATTATGATATAGTAATAGTACGGCCCACGTTACCCCAAGTCGAACTGGGATAAGCGATATGCAGATGGTCTTCGTGTGCTTAATAAATACAACCCCTTTTGTGCACTTCAATCGTATTCCACGAATTCGACTAACAAATGGGTAAAAAAGCCTCTCTTTTCTGCGAATCATTTTTGAACAACTGAATCCGCGAAAAAAGTTAAGCCCTAAAAAAAAAAAAAAAGGTAAACTCTATAAGGTTCCTTTCTGTCTTTATCTCATTCATAGAGAACAGATCAAATACTGAATCCATTTACTTTATCTGGTACCTAATCAGCAGATCCTAATATCATAGTAATAGGTAGAAATTGGATCACTTTTGATATTCTATATAAGACTCCATAAGTTTAAGCGTCATAATTTTGTTTCCAGGAATGTTTTATTAATTCATTTCAATTTGTATCTGTTGCAAACAAATCTTATTTTAAGTAGAAAAATCTCTTTATTTCTCCGCTCATACGTATTTCATACATTCCATCTATGATATGTAGTTGGGTAAAATTTCATGTGATTCAGTAAACAGAATATGATTCCATCATTGCTAGATCAATCCACATCATTACTAGATCGGTCCATATGGTTCGATGAAGAATGAACCTTGGAAAATGAATGGGATTTTTTTATAAATGGG